ATACTTTATGAAATGAATGGAGTATCAGAAACGGTAGCCAAAGCAGCTATGGAAATAACTGCATGCAAAATGCCTATACGAACTCAATTTTTTAGAATTTAGAATAAAGAAACAAGGAGTAAAGAAGACAGGGTAGGGTAAAAAAATAACCACGGATTTCTTTCTTTCTGGACAGACAATATTTCTTTTTTACCTTATCCCCTTGTATTAACATAAAAGATTCAAATCAAAATGATATGATTCAACCTCAAACCCTTTTGAATGTAGCGGACAACAGCGGAGCTCGAGAATTAATGTGTATTCGAATCATAGGAACTGGTAATCACAGATATGCTAATATTGGCGATGTTATTGTTGCTGTAATCAAAGAAGCAATGCCCAACATGCCTCTAGAAAGATCAGAAGTAATTAGAGCTGTGATTGTACGCACGTGCCAAGAATTAAAACGTGAAAACGGCATGATAATACGATATGATGACAATGCAGCGGTTATCATTGATCAAGAAGGAAATCCAAAAGGAACTCGAATTTTTGGTGCGATTACTCGGGAATTGAGACAGTTGAATTTTACTAAAATAGTTTCACTAGCACCCGAAGTCTTGTAAAGACTTATGGTATGCAAAATAAGACTAGTACTAGTCTTTTACTATTAGATTTATCTATTTTTGTATCTATAATATATATCTAGCATATACTAGATATATATTAATCTAAGAATTCCTATAGGATACATATATTCTTATTTATTATTAATTAGTTTTAATTAGTTGTCATTAATTATTAACTATTAGTCGATATTTAGAATATGAATTAGAATAGTAGGATTCTATTAGAATTATAGAATGATGAGAAATTCGAATATTTGAGTATCTGAAGATTAATAGATTGTGTCTCATGCATATAGTTTTAATTCCTAATTATGAATTAGAATATTAGAATCTATAAGAATTTATGAATTACAAAAAAAAAAATTGAAATAAAAGAAAACAAAAAAGAAGCATGTTGATTATATTCAAATGAGGAGGCGTCAATAACTAGAGTTCGCCATGGGTAGGGACATTATTGCCAATATACTAACTTCTATAAGAAATGCTGACCTGTATAAAAAGGGAAGGGTTCAAATAGCATCGACTAATATAACTAACAATATTGTGAAAATACTTTTACAAGAAGGTTTTATTAAAAGCGTTCGAAAACATCAAGAAAGTCAAAAAAATTTCTTGGTTTCAACCTTAAAGACTAGGAAAGGGAATAAACTAATTTTAAAACGTATAAGCCGACCCGGTTTACGAATCTATTCTAGCTATCAACGAATTCCTAAGATTTTAGGTGGAATGGGGATTGTAATTCTTTCTACTTCTCGAGGTATAATGACAGATCGAGAAGCTCGACTAGAAAAAATTGGAGGAGAAATTTTGTGTTATATATGGTAAGGTACCCTAATTTTTTCTCCAACTGACTATTTTGAAAATCGAGAGGATAAATGAATTATGGAACTCTTCCCCTATTAGTTGAAAGGGAGTCACTTGTAATGAAAGAACAAAAATTGATTCATGAGGGTTTAATTACTGAATCACTTCCCAACGGTATGTTCCGAGTTAAGTTGGATAATGAAGATCTAATTCTAGGTTATATTTCAGGGAAAATCCGTCGCAGTTTTATACGTATACTACCTGGAGATCGGGTCCAAATCGAAATGAGTCGTTATGATTCAACCAGAGGACGTATAATTTATAGACTTCGCAAAAAAGATTCGAACGATTAAATTATTATTTTCAACATCCCATTCGTAGGGATACAATTAGAAATGCAAATGAAAAAAGAAAATCAACTGATTTTTTGATTTTTGTTTCCAAAAAATAGATTCAGAATCAAGGTAAGGAATGATAAATATGAAAATCAGGGCTTCTGTTCGTAAAATTTGTGAAAAATGTCGCTTGATCCGTAGGCGCGGTCGAATTATAGTAATTTGTTCCAATCCGAGACATAAACAGAGACAGGGGTAATCCTTCTCAAGTTTTTTATTTAGAACTTGAGAAGAATAAAAGAAAAACCCATATAAAAAAGAAAGGATCCTTTTTCATATTAAATGGATATCCCCGTATTATTATGTAGATTAACGATTCTTTTTTATTTTTCTTCTTATGAATATGAGATAATAAAATATGCCAAAAACTATCGCAAAACTGAATTTACGTAAGACTTCACGCATTGGTTCACATAAAAATGAACGTAGAATACCAAAAGGAATTATTCATGTTCAAGCAAGTTTCAACAATACTATTGTAACTGTTACAGACGTACGAGGTCGGGTGGTTTCTTGGGCTTCTGCGGGTACTTCTGGATTTCGAGGCACAAGAAAAGGAACCCCCTATGCTGCTCAAGCCACAGCGTTAAACGCTATTCGCACAGCAATTGCTCGGGGTATACAACGAGCAGAAGTTATGATAAAGGGTCCAGGTCTCGGAAGAGATGCGGCATTACGATCCATCCGTAGAAGTGGGATACTATTAAGTTTCGTGCGTGATGTAACACCCATGCCACATAATGGATGCCGACCCCCTAAAAAAAGACGTGTGTAAAATTCAAGAGATTCCAAGAGAAATAAGTGATTAAATGATCTTATTCAATAATCAGAAATTCAATAACAATAGAGAATACAAATACAAAATCATAGTATGGTTCGAGAAGAAGTAGCAGGATCCACTCGAACACTACAGTGGAAATGTGTTGAATCAAGAATAGACAGCAAGCGTCTTTATTATGGTCGTTTCATTCTGTCCCCGCTTAGGAAAGGTCAAGCCGATACCATAGGTATTGCCATGCGAAGGACTTTAATTGGAGAACTAGAAGGAACATGTATCACACGTGCAAAATCTGATAATGTGCTGCATGAATATTCTACGATAATAGGTATTGAAGAATCAGTCCATGAGATTTTAATAAATTTGAAAGCAATTGTATTGAAAAGTAATCTCAATGGAGTTAGGAGCGCATCCATTTCTGTCAGGGGTCCAAAATACATAACCGCTAAAGATATCATCTCACCACCTTCTGTAGAAATAGTTGACATGACACAGCCTATAGCTACCCTGACAGAACCCATTGATTTGTGTATTGAATTACAAATCAAGAGAGATCGCGGATATTGTATGAAATCCACAAACGACTCTAACCATGGAAGTTATCCTATAGAGGCTATATTCATGCCTGTTCGAAATGCGAATCATAGTATTCATTCTTATGGGAATGGGAATGAAAAACAAGAGATACTCTTTCTAGAAATATGGACAAATGGTAGTTTAACTCCGAAAGAAGCACTTTATGAAGCTTCTCGTAATTTGATTGATTTATTGATTCCTTTTCTACATGCAGAGGAAGAGGACATCAATTGTGAAGAAAATGAAAACCAATTGAATCTCCTACCTGTTTCCTTTCAAGACAGATTCACTAATATAAATCAAAACAAACAAGGAATTTCATTGACATGTATTTTTATTGACCAATTAGAATTGTCTTCTAGGATCTATAATTCTCTTAAAAGGTCCAATATACATACATTATTGGACCTTTTGAGCCACAGTCAAGAAGATCTTATGAAAATGGAAGATTTTTGCATAGAGGATATAAAACAGATATTGGTCACTCTACACAAGCATTTTTCAAACAATTTACCTAAAAAAAAGTTTTCATTTTAAAGACATTGGAATTTTTCCATTGTTTAGTTTTTAGAAAGAAAATAAAAAAGAAAAAAAAAATAGTAAAATAGTATAATGAGTTTGGAATCTTCGGTATGATAAATAGATTTGCAGAAGAGATCCTAATAAGATTGTTTGATGGATCTAGGGAAGATCCAGAAAAGGATCTTCCTTAGATACCTATGTAGTGGTATTTCACGGTTCAATCAATTTGAAAAAGACCTAAAGTTAGGGATTTATCAATAGGTAATGTTGCTCCAATACCTAACCAAAGAGCTACTGCGGTACCGATCAAAAATACTGTTGTAGCTACCGGACGACGAAATGGATTTTGGAATTTATTGACATTTTCCAAAAAAGGTACTGTCAATAATCCTATTGGTACTGAAACCATTAAAAGAACACCCAATAACTTATTGGGTACTGTGCGAAGTATTTGAAATACGGGAAAGAAGTACCATTCGGGTAATATTTCCAACGGAGTTGCAAATGGATCCGCAGGTTCACCAATCATTGATGGCTCTAGAACGGCTAAGCCCACATTACATGCAATAGTGCCTAGAATTACGACTGGAAAAATATATAAGAGATCATTGGGCCATGCGGGTTCTCCATAATAATTATGCCCCATCCCTTTAGCCAATTTAGCTCTTAATACAGGATCATTCAAATCAGGTTTCTTTGTTATTTGGATAGGTGAATTCTTATGGATCCATCCCCCAAAAGAACCGGACATGAGAGTTTCTTCTCATCCAGCTCGAGCAAGAATGAAAAAAAATCACAGAAAGAGATTCAGAGAAAATATATATTTCACTTTCATACGTATCTACATCTATCTAATGTAGAATGACTCTATGTAATAAAATAGTTATACAATTGAATTTACCCGATGATTCATTGCAAAGAATTGAGTTCTGGCAAGGGAATGCTCAATATCCAAGTCGGCCGAGTATGAGTAAGCGCTTTTTGGATTGTCTCATATTTATGTATTTTTGTTGCTATTTATTCCCGTACGTAATTACGTAATATACAACATTAAATATATAAAATATATAAGTCTAAGAGAATCTTTTTCTATTGATTCTCTTTCGATTTTCTTATCTTATATATAATTTTTTCTTTTTTTTTTTTTTTATCTTTCTCTCTTTCTCTTATATCTTATATATATTAATATTAATATATAAAAATATAAAAATATAAAAAGTATAAAAAGATTCTATACAAAAATACAAAGTTTTTACTTGTTCCTAATAAAGTATAGCTTATGTTCTTCTTTAGATCCCTTAATTTCACTCCGATAGTATCATATATCAGGTTCGATGCAGAGGAAATGAATGCATCTCCATACTATAATTAGTAATTAGAAATTCGAAAAAAAAAAGAAAAATAGAATAGATAGAACATTGGACATTGGATCATGGATGATGCCACATCACTTATTATAAGGATCTTACGGAGCCTGTTCATGCATAACACGATTCGGGCTGATCATAGAAAAGATTCTCCTAAAGCGAACCGGCCTATTATATGTTACATAATCCTCCATAAGAGGATTGACGTGATGGTTGGATGCGGAGACACATTGGGCTGTGAATTCCAACGTGGCGGATCAAATAATATATCCGCATGGCTCAATCAATAGTTCAAGTCACACACTGCCATAATCCATCCTCTTTTAGAAAAATAGACTTCAACTATTCGTATAAAATAAACAATCCAATACTTCATAGTTAAAGAAAAGTATCCAAAAAACATGCCTTATTTTTGAAATAATCCATATTTCTAGCAATGAAATATTCTTTCTTGTTCCTATTCAATATCCAATATAAATATAATAAATGAAAAACTATAATAAATTAAAAAGAAAAATCTATATGATCTGTCTTCTCTCTTCTCTATAACGGACCCGAAATACCTTGCTTACGTATCATTGGGAAGTGCATTAACATAAATACGGAAGTAAGAAGAGGCAATACAAAAGTATGTAAACTATAAAAACGCGTCAAGGTGGATTGGCCCACACTAACACTTCCACGTAATAATTCTACCAAAGGCAATCCTATTATAGGAATAGCTTCCGGTACGCCTGTTACGATTTTTACTGCCCAATAACCAATTTGGTCCCGAGGTAAGGAATAACCAGTTACGCCAAAAGATGCGGTCAATACAGCCAGAACCACCCCAGTAACCCAAGTTAATTCGCGGGGTTTTTTAAAACCACCTGTCAGATACACACGAAAGACATGCAATATCATCATTAGAACCATCATACTTGCAGACCATCGATGAACTGATCGGATTAACCAACCAAAGTTGACCTCAGTCATTATGTATTGAACAGAAGAAAAAGCCTCTGTAACGGTTGGACGATAGTAAAAAGTCATAGCAAAACCCGTAGCTACTTGTACTAAAAAACAAGTAAGCGTAATTCCCCCTAGACAATAAAATATATTGACATGAGGAGGAACATATTTACTAGTTATATCATCAGCAATCGCTTGAATCTCAAGACGTTCCTCGAACCAATCATATACTTTATTGAGATAGGTAACCCAAGAGGGACTCCCCCTCTTAGAGTCGTATATGAGAATTTCATCTCGTACGGCTCAAGCCAAAATACACAAATACTAGCTTCAACGGATATGGAATGTAGAGTTCAAAGTTTCTTTCTTTGGGCTTAGCCGCTTGACTCGATTTTACCCAAAGATACAAAATAAGAACAATCCGGAATCTCTTCTTTGTAAAGATCATGCCAAGAAATAGAATCTCAAGTTGGCTCATTCATCTTTCTTTATGTTCATCGTGACAGGCCTATTGAATCTTCTCTTTCCTATTTTTTTTTTTTTTTTATTGAAATGAATTTATTGTTTTTTTTTTGATGTGATGTGAATTTACTTTTTTGATAGGAATTTTCTTGTTGAGACCCTATGAATCAATTGAAACCTCAGATTCATACGAGAACCACGATGATTTAATAAAGCCAAAGCTAAACTCAAAGGTTTTCTGAGTAAAAACCATTTGATCATCATTTCTTCAATGAATGCCATTACTCAAAAAAATCTAGAGAAAGATTTTTCTTTCGCTAAAAATAAGTCTGATCTTTAGTCCGGTTGCGAGGTCTGAATAATAGGTATGAATCATAGTTCAAATATTTCTTTTCTTGATCTATTCTTATTCTATATAGTCCGTGCTCCAGAGACTAGAATAAGCATCTGACGAGGTAGAATCATCTTGATAGGGATGACAGGCTCATTCTCTGTATTATCAATAGGATCAATTCTAACAAGTCACACGCTCATATTTCGGAAATGAGATATAGAAACAAATAAATCTCACGATCGAACTACCAAAATCGTTTCTAAATCCAAGTCTGAAGTCATTATGAAGTAAGCTTCAATAAGCTAATCTGTTTGGATTGAAAAACTAATTTATTTGAATTCCATCCAGTAAAACAGAAGAATTATAAATTTCCAAAAGAATCGATAGAAATATTGCAAATAGAGCCATTGCGATTCCCATAAGTGGTGTAGTACCCCATCCTGGGGCTACTTTTCCATATTCCGAATTCAATGGTTTCAATAAATTCCCTACGTCAGTTCGTCTTGGCCCAGATCTAGAACTACTCTCAACAGTTTTTGTAGCCATAAATTCTCTTTCATCGTGGGTTAAAATCTGTTGACTTTATATACCATTCCGTTGTAGTTGTAAATAAACGACATTATCGTGATCCATTGTGATCTTTCAATTATCGAAAAAAAAAAAATGGAAACAGCAACGCTAGTCGCCATATTCATATCTGGTTTACTTGTAAGCTTTACTGGGTACGCCTTATATACCGCTTTTGGGCAACCCTCTAAACAATTAAGAGATCCTTTCGAAGAACATGGGGACTAGTTGAAGTAATGAGCCCCAATATTCAAATGGGGGGCTCATTACTCTCATTACTCCGATGGAGCGAATCAAAAATCATTTGATTTTTTTAGTTGGAACTTTAGGTGGCTCTCGAAAAAAGATAGCGAAAAAGATGATTCCTAAAGTTGAAACTAAGAGGAATGTATAAACCAATGCTTCCATAGATTCGATCGTGGTTTACAATTATAGCTTCCATACCTATTCATTTTTGATCATTTTCAGACTCATTACTAAGAATTTCCTAATTTCCTATTATTGTTTATTAGTGTTAGTAATATTTTCTATTATTTTCTATTAATAGGATAGAATTTATAGATGAAAATACTATCAAAGAAAAAAGACTAGTAATTTCAAACCAAATTGGAAATTACTACCTATCTACCTATATACTATATTCGAATATGAATAATTGAATAATAAATATGGGATAATATTAAGAATCATAATATTCCTAACAATAATAACATAACTTTATAAGCTTTATAAGTTTCTTATTATTATTCACATTCCCATTAACTATTTTATTCTTTCACTATGAACTAATAACTAATACGAATATTAATATTAATATATTTAGATTCTATTCTAATTCATATTATTATTATTATATATGTACCATATATGTACCTGATTAATATTGATTTGAATTCTTCAATTACTATTTTTTGAATTATTGAATCACTAATCACACTTATTTAAAATACTTATTTAAAATACTTATTTAAAATATAGAATATTAGAATATATATTAGAATATAGAAAAAATAGAAAAATAAAAATATATATAATCGCAATATTAATAATTGAAATTCCAATTATAAAGAAAGAAATAGAGACTAAAGATAGCAATCTTGTATCAGACTACTTGTTTTCTTGTAGTCGGATCTCCAAGTTTTTGGAATGCTCCAAATTCCACTTGAGCATCTAAATCTGGATCAATACCGGCAAAAACATCTCTGAACAAGGTTCTGGCGCCGTGCCAAATGTGTCCGAAAAAGAAGAGCAAAGCAAACGTAGCATGACCAAAAGCGAACCAACCCCTCGGACTGCTACGAAAAACACCATCGGATTTTAAAGTAGCCCGGTCTAATTCAAAAATTTCCCCTAATTGAGCCCGTCTAGCATATTTTTTAACAGTAGCAGGATCATTATAACTGACTCCATTGAGTTCACCGGCATAAAATTCAACAGTTACCCCTACTTGTTCAACACTATACTTTGATTCTGCCCTTCTAAAAGGAACATCGGCTCTCACAATTCCGTCTCCATCTACCAAAACTACTGGAAATGTTTCAAAAAAGGTAGGCATACGACGTACAAAGAGTTCGCGCCCTTCTTTATCTCGAAATACGGGGTGTCCTAACCACCCAACGGCTATTCCATCGCCGTTGTCCATTGAACCTGCTCTGAATAATCCACCTTTTGCCGGATTATTACCAATGTAATCGTAAAAAGCTAATTTTTCGGGAATTTTAGACCAAGCTTCCGATAAGCTCAGATTTTCAGCTAGTGCGACTCCAACTCTTCGATATATTTCTTGCTGGAAGTACCCCTGGTCCCATTGATAACGAGTGGGACCAAATAATTCGATGGGGGTAGTTGCTGAACCATACCACATGGTTCCAGCAACAACGAAAGCGGCAAAAAAAACAGCAGCAATACTACTAGAAAGCACAGTTTCAATATTACCCATACGTAATCCTTTGTATAGGCGTTGAGGCGGACGGACACTAAGATGGAATAGACCCGCCAATATGCCCAATGTACCCGCTGCAATATGATGAGAAGCTATTCCTCCCGGAATAAAAGGATCAAAACCTTCTGCACCCCACGCTGGATTTACAGATTGTACTTTTCCAGTTAATCCATAAGGATCTGACACCCATATTCCAGGACCATATAAACCTGTGACATGAAATGCACCAAAGCCAAAGCAAGTCACTCCTGAAAGAAATAAATGAATTCCAAAGATCTTGGGCAAATCCAACGAAGGTTTTCCCGTACGTTCATCACAGAATATTTCTAGGTCCCAATACACCCAATGCCAGATAGCTGCCAAGAAGCACAAGCCAGAAAACACAATATGTGCCCCTGCTACGCCTTCATAACTCCAAATGCCTGGATTCGTTATAGTTCCTCCTGAGATATTCCAACCCCCCCATGAATTGGTTATTCCTAAACGAGTCATGAAGGGTATGACAAACATACCTTGTCTCCACATTGGATCAAGAACAGGGTCAGAGGGATCAAAAACCGCTAATTCGTATAGAGCCATCGAGCCGGCCCAACCAGAAACGAGAGCTGTATGCATTATATGTACAGAAAGCAATCGACCGGGATCATTCAATACGACAGTATGAACACGATACCAAGGCAAACCCATGTAAATACCCCTTGAGGAAATAGACATTATGTAACTTTATGGCATTGGAAAAGACTAAACCGTATGCTTCCCCTGTTCGATCAATTTGTTATTTTCTAGGAAGGGCCTAAAATTTCTTTGTATTACCCTCGTTTATTTGAAGAATAGACAGAATTGGAAATAGAAAGAGAAGGGAACAATTCTGTTTCTATTTATAAGACTATAAAAACAAAGAGAAACAGATCTTATTCTATACCCGATAAATATCAATACGCAATGGGAGGATTTTGGGGCGAAGAAGGCATAGATACTTTTTTTTTTCTCATTCGAAATCATTTGAACAATCGGCCAATCCGATCGATACGTTCGTTTCCATTTTTCTTTCTTCATTCTGTATTTCTACAAGCTATACCTATATACTCGATTTTCTTGTATGTACTATATACTAGATTAGATTTAGATTCGATTTTATCTATTTACATCTATTTATATAGATATAGACTTGTTTGTTCTATTTTTTTATTTTGTTATATATTTCTATTTCGATTTCTATAATAGTTTATATAATAGATCTATAATTATCTATATTATCAATTATCAATAAAATTAGATATTCGAAATAAATAAAGAAAAAAATATGTAATCGAAAACAAAATATATCAATATAAAAATATATCAATATAAAATAAAGAGAATAAAGAGAAAAAATGATAAAGACAAGAAAAAGGAAGCTATTGTTACGTTTCCATATTAAAGTATAGGACTTCATTTTTTCTTTAGTGTAATGCCAGTTGGTGTTCCAAAAGTACCTTTTCGGATTCCTGGGGAAGAAGATGCAACTTGGGTTGACGTATAGTGCGACTTGTCAGACATATTGGGCATATGGGATTTCCCCGTTATCTCCTCCGATCGAGTATTCTTTGTTTCGCCCAATTCAATGTTCAATAAATCGATATTGATGTATTGATTGAACCATCAATAATTCGGAGCGTGAAGCACAATTAGATCAATATTATCAATTAAAAGAATTGATGGTTTACTTGTACTGAGGTATCAATAAAGTATCCAGGCTCCGTTCAGAGAACCCCAAAATAGGAATGGTAAGAGTAAAATAATCGAATGGGAGTGTAAATGTCGATCTTCTATTATAATTAGAGTGAAATTATATATCAATCTTATAATTCTATTAATCTGAAAGATAAAAATTGAAAAATTCATTATTCAATAGAAATATTTTCTGAATCTCTTTTTAGTTCTGAATATTCTATTTATGAATGGATTTCTATTTCGAAGAAAATACTAATTCAGAAAAAAATAAAAAGAAATAAGAAATCGAAAATAGATTCTATTCTAAGTACAAGTTTTTTATATTATATACTGTATCATCTAATATTTTTGGGAAAGACATGAAAATTGAAAAAAAAAAGAAGTGGTACTGAAATTCTTTGCCGTCTATGCACAAATAGAATTCGGACAAATTTTCCCACGGAGTAGAACAAGAACCTAAAAGAATTGATAGGGCCCATTCAGGAACAAGAAAATGACATCGTGATTTTCATTTCGATGAAACAATACATCAATGAAAAGTTAGTTCAATAAGTTCAGAAAATTCTTTTTTATTTTATGCTTTATACATTATAGGGAAGGGAAAAGAGGACAAAACTCATGTGAAAAAAAGAAAAAAAAAATAGAATAAAAAGCAAAATGCTTCATTATTCATTATCATTAGAAATGAGAAGAACAAAAACCTGTAAAAAAAAAAAAAGAAATAGAACTAGAATCGACACATTGATTTTTTTTAGCAATTTTTTACTCTTTCGAACCGTATGCATCCAAAGGTGCACGTACGGTTCCTCAGGGATACAATTTTGCCCTAATCAACCGACTTCATCGAGAAAGATTACTTTTTTTAGGCCAAGAGGTTGAGATCGAAGTAGGAAATCAACTTGTTGGTCTCATGGTATATCTCAGCATAGAAGATGATACTCGAGATCTTTATTTATTTATAAACTCTCCGGGTGGATGGATAGTACCAGGAATAGCTGTTTATGATACTATGCAAGTGGTGTCACCCGATGTACATACAATATGCATGGGATTAGCTGCTTCAATGGGATCTTTCATTCTGGTTGGAGGAGAAATTACCAAACGCATAGCACTCCCTCACGCTTGGCGCCAATGAGTTTTTATTTGAGACTGAGAAAAAAAAACGACTACTATGCCTTCGCTGTATCAAATTATGAATAAAATAAAAAAAGAACGAATAAGTAATAATAGCATGGCACTTCGAGTTCCATATGAACAAACCATTATTGTTTTTTCCTAATAGGATATTTTGTATCGGGATAGTAGTATGAAAGAAGGGTTATTCCCAATTTGATCTGATGTGTCAAAAGTGAATTTCAGCGTCACAAACCATTTTTCTTCCATACCAGAAGTCTCTTTCTTATCTTTATGTTATGAAAGAAAGAGTCAAAAAAATGGACAAAATCATTTTCTCTTTCTTGAGTCGTATCAAAAAAAACTTTGGGATTGCTAAACCATAGACGAGATAAATATATAAAGCAACAGAACCATCATAGTATTTTTTTTACAAAGGAAGGGTGGTAAATGGATTATTTACCAATTTTGATTGGATGGGTTATATTTCTTCTTTTTGATAGAAGAAATTCTATCGAAAAAAGGGAAGAAACACTAAATTCCATTGCAGAGCCGTATGCAATGTACAAAAGATGCCCGTACGGTTAGTTAAGTCTATTTTTGTTCTTATTGTTTCCCCTTACTTAACCCAATAATGGAATCGTGTGCGATAGATATAGAAGAACCGTTCATGATGTTATATCATCAGGGTTATGATTCACCAACCTGCTAGCTCTTTTTTTGAGGCACAAGCAGGGGAATGTATCCTGGAAGCAGAAGAACTATTGAAGCTTCGCGAAATACTCACAAAAGTTTATGTACAAAGAACGCATAAGCCTTTATGGGTTATATCCGAAGACATGGAAAGGGATGTTTTTATGTCAGCAACAGAAGCCCAAGCTTATGGCATTGTTGATCTTGTAGGTATCTAAAATTAGAATACTGGGGATTTCAAAATATACAATTTCATTTCCAAATTCGAATTTTCCGTGATTTTATTTTTGATTGAATAGAAATAATTCATAATCATCAAACATCAGGTTAAGATCGATCTAAGCCAACCCACTCTATTCTATCTAGAATGAGATTTTATAAACACGCCATGCCAACCATTAAACAACTTATTAGAAATGCAAGACAGCCAATAAGAAATGTCACGAAATCTCCTGCTCTTCGAGGATGCCCTCAGCGTCGAGGAACATGTACTAGGGTGTATGTGCGACTCGTTTAGTTCAGATCATGAGTTTGAATAAATACAAAAATTTCTTATAGTATCAATGATTACTAACAATGAATAGTATAAATAGAGTGAGCTATTTTATTGACTCTCTAAAACTAAAGATCTATCATCGAGCTATTATGTTTTGGAATTTATGGTTTCTATTGGTGAAAATCCAATCACTCCGTTTGAGATGATAAGCAATTCTCCATTGGTAACAAATAGTTATCCATTAAGCGGAGGAAATAATCTTCGCAAAAAGGTTATGCTACTATATCTTGAAAAAACGGACTAAAAGGGTCAGCTATCTAGCCAACTTTCAGAATGAAATGCCGTTACTGTATGGATAGCTTTTTTGTGATTTACTGTATCTTACTACTGTAGAATTGGATAATTTTATGTATGATTAGATGATTCGAATTAAAAAAAAGAATTTTCCTTTTCAAATGGATGGGTAGAGCCAAAGAGTGTAAACTATACAAGTTCACAATCAAATTATATGAAATGAACGAAGAGGCTCCGGTGTATAGAGAGGACCTCACCGTTTCAGAAGTTGCCATAAAAACGAGGTAACCCACTATTTTCTGTTATTTAGCATTTAGTAATTAGTAGAAGCCAAATTTATTATTTCCAGGCGAGATACCTGGAAGGAATAAAAAATCGTGGTCGGGAAGGTCATAGTAGCAAAAGCCATTGGAATTTATATTTTATATATCGGAAGAATCCGTTTTGTTATGAATTCAATGCAGGAAAAGGATAACTGAAAGAATAGAAATCAATTAGTTATTAAAGAAAGTTTGATTTGATTCAATGACCAGAGTTAAACGAGGATACATAGCTCGGAAACGTAGAAAAAAAATTCGTTTATTTGCATCAACCTTTATAGGAACTCAGTCAAGACTGACTCGAACAACTACTCAACAAAGAATAAGAGCTTTGGTTTCTTCTCATCGAGATAGGAACAGGAAAAAGAGAGATTTTCGTTGTTTGTGGATCACTCGGATAAATGCAGTAACTCGTGAGGATAGGATATCCTATAGCTATAATCGATTCATACACAATCTCTACAAAAGAAAATTGCTTTTGAATCGTAAAATACTTTCGCAAATAGCCCTATCCAATAACAATTGTTTTGATGTGATTTTCAATAGAATTATCAATCAAAAATCAAATTAAAATACAAATAAGGGAATAAAAGAATATTACTAGAATATACTCTAAAGGAAACAAGAATGATTCAAAGAAAATTTCCCGGAGAATGTACTCCGGGAAGATAGAAGAAACAGAACTAAATTCAGAAAAAAATTCTATGTCTTTCCTTTTTTAGAACGCAAAAATAAAATCTGGGTTATATTCGAGCAAACCATTAATCTGAGCTTGAGTTCCGATTGGAATTTTGAATGAATTGAAATTGAGGAGTATGCCTATTTCTTTTTGGTTCTAGGACCAGTAGTTCTAGAGATCGACTCCGCTCTCTCGAATGGTTTCTCATTATTACGAAAGGGTAACAAAGATAAAATACGAGCTTGTTTTATAGCAGTAGTAATGAATCGTTGTTGTTTCAAGGTCAACCTATTCACCCGTCTAGATAAGATTTTTCCTTGCTCACTAATAAATCGACTAATTAAACTCATGTTTCTATAATCTATTCGATCCCCCGATACAATTGGGGGTAAACGCCTACGAAAATATTGCTTGGATTTACGAAAACGAAAAGTTTGTTTGGATTTATCCATGGTTTGCTTATTCCTTGTTTGTTTATTTTTCTTTATTAGTATTTAAAAGAATATAGAAAATAAAATTCTATAATTCATTTAAGATCCGACTGAAATAGAATTGAGTTTTTATTGTATTATATACGTTAAGATGTAAAGTTCTTACTCTTCCTCCTCCTTGGAAAACTAACACACACATCCTGTTCCATCTATTTATTTATTTCCCCATGAATCGTATACTTTTTGCAATAGCGACAAAATTTTCTCAATTCTAATCGATTGGGCGTATTGTGGCGATTCTTTTGAGTAATATATCTCGAAATTCCCAGCGATTCTTTATTCAAACTCTTTCGAACACAACTGGTACATTCCAAAATTACTATAATTCTTATATTTTTACCCTTGGCCATGAACCTCCTTTGAATCTTGGATGGGCTTCACTTTAGAACTCTCCTCATTTTATTTTTGATCCGAAACAAATATAAAAAATAAATACTAATAAAATCAAAAAAATCTATATCACTAAAAGTTACTAACTAGAAATCTACAAATGGCATTTCGAAATATTGTGTTTGAATTATTCGAAGTCAAACGACTTCAAAGTACTATATTACTATAATTTGAATTTGAAAATTCGAAAATGATAAAGAACTCTAAAGAAAGAGAGACATAGTGATTAATAGAAGACTATGAAGAATATAGTAATATAGTAAGAATGAAGTAATACAATTTTTTCTAACTAGTAATTCTTCCTATCCTAATCTCAGTATTTCATTATTTCTCTGTATTTTCTGCCAAATTCTATCGTATATTCACTATATTTTTACTGAAGTTCAATACACTTCTTATACTTTTTCTTTCTCTTTCTTTTTCCTTTCCTTCTATATCCTCAAAAATAAAAAGGGAGCGAAATTGGAGCCATGTTACGTATAAATTGATATCAAATATTCTTCATTTCATTACATATCAACACAAGAATTGAATCAGAATGAAAAAAAAGGGAATGACAAGGCATCGGGAAATAAACGATTAATTTCTATCAATAGACCTGCTAAAGATCCAAACCATAGAGTGGTTAGCACAGGTGCCGTGGAGAGATATGTTTTTATATCTCGCATTGAATATCCTCCTTATTCTTTTTTTTTTTATTTTTATTAATTCTTTCTTTCTATTGTAATACATATATAGTTATAGTTCGATATTCTAATACATAACCCGATTTTGTAGCATTTGTTTTTGCGCGAAATGAAATTCAAATTAGGAATTACTAACTAAAATTAGCATGTACAATGGAACGCCCCTTAAAAAAAATGGATGACTCCCTTGTACCAGCCATTACCAATAAATATTCATTCTTCTTTTCTTTTTTTTTTTTTTTTTTCTACCTTAGATTTCATTTTATCTATATGCATATAATTATGGTATAGTTATATTCCACTTTTTATATGAAAATAAAAATAACAAAAAAATGACAAAAACATCCTATATCTATATCTAGATAGGTAGAAAAAAAAGAAGGATGTGGAAAACACGACATAGATTTTGTACAATGAAACTGTACAACAATTCGTAAAAGGGATGTAGCGCAGCTTGGTAGCGCGTTTGTTTTGGGTACAAAATGTCACAGGTTCAAATCCTGTCATCCCTAGCTATTTGTTTGCCTATGCATAGTTACGAGGGATTCATTGAGTAAGATCGGTGAAAATTGGACATAACAGAATCCTTTGAATTTTTGAATGCATTGCGTACAGCAAGATCCCTTGGGGCTATAAGAAAACGCTCTTAGTTCAGTTCGGTAGAACGCGGGTCTCCAAAACCCGATGTCGTAGGTTCAAATCCTACAGGGCGTGACTTCATTTATGTTATGTTGAATTACAATGAAATAATTTCACAAAACATTTCAACTTTCATTTGATCTACTACCTGTAGTAGGTCAATAAGAAAAATGGTACTTAATCAAAATCAAAGGTCCAACTGATCACCGCGCCTGTATTGTAAATATGCAGTTACAAATAATCCTGCTAAAGTAATAGGAATTAGACCTAAGACGATTCCAAATAAAAAAACTTCAATCATTTCAATTTGTTTTAGGTAAGAAAAAGATAGGTCAGATCTAGTCCTAAATATTAATCTGAATTATGCGTAAATCTCAATGTGGCAATTGGAAGGAACCATAGAATCTGCGAAATGAAATAGAATATTAGAATATAAATAGAATTTTTAATAAATTTCATTCATTTCAAATAAGTCGTATCTTATTCAACCCAATAAATAGAGATGGGGTTATAGTTGAAGTAGCCAGTAGAAAGCCAAAATAACTAGTTAGAATAGGCATGAAAGAGCTAAATTAGATATATTCTTTTACTTTTTACTATTCCTATATACTATAGATATATACTATAGATGTATAATATGTATAGTATATGTATAAAACATTTACCTAAAAATATGAAAA